TCTTGCAGAAACAATTAGGGGGTTTCAACTGATCCTTTCCGGAGAATTAGATGGTCTTCCCGAGCAGGCCTTTTATTTGGTAGGTAACATCGATGAAGCTACTGCGAAGGCTATGAACTTAGAAGAGGAGAGCAAATTGAAGAAATGACCTTAAATCTTTGTGTACTGACTCCTAATCGAATTATTTGGGATTCAGAAGTGAAAGAAATCATTTTATCTACTAATAGTGGCCAAATTGGCGTATTACCAAACCACGCCCCTATTGCCACAGCTGTAGATATAGGTATTTTGAGAATACGCCTCAACGACCAATGGGTAACGATGGCTGTGATGGGCGGTTTCGCTAGAATAGGCAATAATGAGATCACCATTTTAGTAAATGATGCAGAGAAGGGTAGTGACATTGATCCACAAGAAGCTCAGCGAACTCTTGAAATAGCTGAAGCTAACTTGAGTAGAGCTGAAGGCAAGAGACAAGCAATTGAGGCGAATCTAGCTCTTAGACGAGCTAGGACACGAGTAGAGGCTATCAATGTTATTTCGTACTAGTCGATGCATCAGAATAATCAAAAGAAGTTCTGTTTATACACCCTATTTGGATTCCGCCAATTGGATACACTCAAGTGTAATCTGATGTAACGAACAAAAAAAAAAAATACAAATATGAGTATGAGTAGTGGGAGGATAATAGGGAAAGGGTACAAAATCCATAAAAAAAGAAAAGAAGGTGGGTAGAAAAACTTATTAGATACCAGAGTCAATGGTATCTAATAAGTTCTACCTACTATTGGATTTGAACCAATGACTCCCGCCGTATGAAAGCAATACTCTAACCACTGGGTTAAGTAGGTCATTTATCATCACAAAGAGAAAGAAAAAATGGGACCAATCACATCGGAGATTATAGACAGAATATTACTTCTCAGCAATACCAATCCTTGGCAGGAAACGGATCAGAGAGCTATCATGTGGGATTATGGAATATCCATCTTGACAAGAAATTATCTAGATGTTAATATGTCTATGACAAGGGCTATAGCTCAGTTAGGTAGAGCACCTCGTTTACACGCGCGCCAATGCTTTTTCAGAGGAGCCCATCATGCAATCAACAGAATTGATCTTATTGAGAAATCGATGTCTTACTCCATAGATTCGAGGAACAAGAGAACAATAGCATGACAAAAATTTGGTTCGGTCCGATTCAGGTGCCAATTCAGGTACCAAATAGAACCCATCATTGGTTTGATCATTGATAAGGTGAATACCCAGTCTATTCAATGCTAGGCATAATGAGTATAAGGACCTCAAAATAACCTCTTTTCGTCCTATGAACTTTAAGGTGTATGAAGTATCATATTTGACTCTTGGGACGGATCGATAGAGACTCCATTTAACTTAGGTTGATCTAGGCCGGAGGCAGACCTACGTCAGGGTAACCCTTCTTTGAAACACTTTGGTATTGCTCCTGGATCAGAATACAAATAATGAATCCGAGCGCATGGAGCCATCTCGTTATCTTCCTGTCAAGAAACAAATATGGTGGACTAGCCGATCTTTCTATCAGTTAATGAAGGAGCCCAATGCAAAAAAAAAACGCATGTTGGGTCTTTGAAACAGTTCGAATCATTTCGATAATAATCAGTTTGATCTGTTTTACCGAGAAGGTCTACGGTTCGAGTCCGTATAGCCCTATCCATTTTTGTATTCATTTCCTAATTAGTGCGCGTGGCCGGCCGGTTGATTGTTCCATAGAAATGGAATCATTCCCACAGGATCACGGAGATCCCTCGGGGCATGAAAACAAGAATTTATTCCAATGGATCCAACCGGATCGGTTCAAATCTTGGATAAAAAAATCCATTCTTCTTCATTAATCTTCGTGTGTGAATGACATACGACTTTTTTCTTTATTGTTCATGATCCAGGATTTAGTGATACACCTTTGCTTTGGTATACCAAAGTCAATTTATGAAGTCAAAATCATAACATGGGCTGGCTCAAGAAAAACTCCAACCTAACCCAACCAAATCAAATCGAATAGTAAGTCACATGATCTAGGGCCTATTCTTGTTCTTGTATTTGTAGAAAAACCAGAGTTTCAAAAATGAAGCTCTTTGGTAAGTTTCATTGTACAATAGGCTTTTCTTCGTATAACAGGCTTAGCAAAGCAAGTAGTCATTTTTCTGTTTCTGTACAATACTTATTTTTTTTTCTATTTCAATCTACCCCAATCCAGTTGTTCATCATTCCAATTCTACTTCTACCAATGCAGACTTTATGTAATAGGGGCCCATTTGAACTTGGATGAGTTAGGAATCCCCCGACGTATCGCCTTTTGGCAGAACAATAACCCCAATTCATTATTTCAGAGACAATAATTGGTCCGAAATGTATCAACGTTTGCGCCCTCTTCTATTTCTATGAGTTGGTTTTTGGATGGGGAGATTTTGTCTGTCGAATCGTTCGACAACGCGTGATTCCATTCGAAGTATCTTCTGTA